CGAACCAAACATGAATCTTTCGATTCATTTGGCTCTCACGCTCAATTTTTTATTTTATGGTTCATATCTTTTTTTTTAATGTAATGAGCCTATCCTCTCTAGTTCTGTTTGTATGCAAACATATCAAAACCGATACAAGACCAGAATATTATAAGGACTCTTCCGACCAGACAAAAATCTCTAATTGTCAGCAAAGTTGTTTCTTTATTTGTTCTTTATTGAAATTTCAATGAAATTTTTATTCAAATCCAAAAATTCCTCTTTTTTATACATAGGTCATCGATTCGGCATTGGATATTGGATAATAAAACGCAGGGCGCCCTTTTTATTTATTCTAGTAAATGGTTCAAATAATTTTATTGATATGAGTGTTATATATCAGAAAAATTACCAACTATTCTTTTTTAAACCATTTCGGTATTAACGTAATGGTAGAAAGAGTACCATGTTGTGCCCGGACTTCAAACAGTTTAGCTTTAACCATGTTAATGGTCTCACTTTATTGGTTGATAGAGAATCAAAGTTTACTTACCAATAAAGAACGAAATGCTATGGTTCTTACATATGATTTATTAATTTATTCAGAAGGAATTCGTCGAGATTGTACACTTTTTCCCTATTTATTTATCTTATTCTATAAAAAAAAAATAAAAATATGTATATAAATAACACAAATAAATAAAGTGCAGCCGGTTGGGTCCAACTTATTCTTGAAATATACAACTCGCACACACTCCCTTTCCAAAAAAAATCAATACACCAAGCACTACACTTAGATTTATTAGATTTGTTGCTAAAATATCGGTATTAAACCCGAAACTCCCGGCGGATGGCCAGTGGCCTAAGGAAACGAAAGAATCGGTTACATTTTTCATATGCTCTCCTCTTATAGATAGGACTAATAAAGAACAGAGTTCTTTTTGTATCACTTGACTTGCCCTTTTTTGATTGATTTCTTTTTCTTAATTTTTTTCTTTGTTTTAAGTTTCCGATAAGATACTTATTAAGTTGGGTCCTAGGTCTCGTAGAAATTGCAAAATATTTCCCTTGTTCAAACACTTCCTAAAAGGAAAGTAAAAATTCCATCGTACTAACCGAAGGACGGGAAGGAAGAAAGCGAGCAAATCCACTAATTCGTCATCCTCAAATCAGTCCTTCCCGGGGTATTGTTCCAACAAATACATAATTGTAGGAATAAAGTAGTGATATAATTCACAGAAGCAAACGGCAACGAATTAATAAAATAAGAAAAAGTGCGTAATGCACTTTTTTACATTTTCATTCTAGGATTAAATTAAACAAAAGGATTTGCAAATAAAAGCGCTAATGCCACAACGAGCCCATAAATGGTTAAAGCTTCCATAAAAGCTAGACTAAGCAATAAAGTGCCTCTTATTTTTCCTTCTGCTTCTGGTTGTCTCGCAATACCTTCGACGGCTTGGCCTGCAGCAGTACCTTGACCAACTCCAGGTCCAATAGAAGCAAGCCCTACGGCCAATCCAGCAGCAATAACGGAAGCAGCAGAAATCAGTGGATTCATGATGATAGGTTCCTCGTACCAAAAAAAAATGGTTAATGATACAATCAACCAAGGAATTATTATTTATTTGATCACTAAAAAATATTGAATCGAAGTAACTAAAACTTCGAAAAAAATAATATAGATAGGGATAAACCCTATATAACTAATATATATCTACTATCACATATACATTTGTTTCTTTCATAACAGGAACTGTGGCTGGACTTATAGACATTACATATAGACATATATCTAGTGTGATCTCCCTAACCCATCCTTCGTAATATCGTCCGTAATATCGTCTATCTTTCCTCTTAGAACTCTTATACATATGTATTTCTTATTTCTATCTATATATGTATATGTTACCGAACCAAGTATATTTTCTTGAACCATGCATTGCCTCAGTCGGGGTAAGCTTAAAAAAAGAAGACTCTTTCGAAAACTAATTAATGATGACCCTCCATGGATTCCCCTATATAAGCCGCGGCTAAAGTTGCAAAAATGAGAGCTTGAATACCGCTTGTAAATAATCCAAGAAACATGACAGGGATAGGAACTACTGAAGGTACTAAAGAAACAAGAACAACAACTACTAATTCATCCGCCAATATATTCCCGAAAAGTCGAAAACTCAGAGATAAAGGTTTTGTGAAATCTTCTAGGATGTTAATTGGTAAAAGGATTGGAGTTGGTTGAATGTATTTTCCAAAATAAGCCAATCCTTTTTTGGTAAGACCCGCATAAAAATATGCCACGGACGTGGGTAAAGCTAAAGCAACAGTAGTATTTATATCATTCGTGGGGGCAGCCAACTCTCCATGAGGTAACTGTATGATTTTCCAAGGTAAAAGAGCTCCAGACCAATTAGAAACAAAAATAAATAAGAACATGGTTCCAATAAAGGGAACCCAAGGCCCATATTCTTCTCCAATCTGAGTTTTGCTCAAGTCTCGAATAAATTCAAGAACATATTCAAAGAAATTCTGCCCGTCGGTCGGAATGGTTTGTGGATTCCGAACAGTTATGATAACTGACCCTAATAAGATAGCAATTACTACCCAAGAAGTGATAAGTACTTGAGCATGAATTTGTAAACCTCCTATTTGCCAATATAAATGTTGGCCTACTTCTACACCTGATATATCGTATAATCCTTTGAGTGTTTTAATGGAACATGGTATAACATTCATATTGCCCTCTGACAGAAATCGAACTAAAAAAAAAAATTTTTATTTTGATTCAACCATCTCTTTTTCAACTTATCCACTTTCATCATTAATCATATATTTAAAATACCAAGAAATCACATAACATAATATCCCATTTTATCTCTTTTTAAAAATTCAAGACAAGAATAGTAACCAATCTAAGAAATCAAAATAATTAACTAATCTTATTATTCTTAATCATAACATAATCATAATCAACGACTTCTTATATAGCTAGAACGACCCTCACAAATTGCGGATACTAATTTGTTAAGAATCAATCGGATTGAAGCTATAGCGTCATCGTTGGCTGGAATCGAAATATCTGCAAGATCCGGGTCACAGTATCGATTAAACAAATTGTTGGAATTCCCAAAATGACATATTCTCGAAGAGCCATATATTCTTCTTGCTGATCAACGATGATTACAATATCGGGCAACCCAGTCATATATTTGATCCCACCCAGATATGTTTGCAAAATCGATAATTTTCTCTTCAACATTGCTGCATCTCTTTTAGGGAGACGGTTGAGTTTCCCCATCTTTTGTTCTGCTCTTAAGTCTCTGAACTTATGAAGTCTCGTTTCTGTAGTGGGCCAATTCGTTAACATACCACCGATCCATTTTTTAGTAACATAATGACATCGAGCCCTTATTGCAGCTGAGACTACTAAATACGCTGCTTTCTTTTTGGTACCAACCATTAAAAAGGTTTTTCCTCGACTTGCTGCATCAAAAACTAAATCACAGGCTTCTGATAAAAAACGAGCAGTTCTAGTAAGATTTGTAATATGAATAACTTTACGCTTTGCAGAAATGTAAGGGGCCATTCTAGGATTCCATTTCTTAGTACCATGACCAAAATGAACTCCCGACTCCATCATCTCTTCCAAATGGATGTTCCAATACCTTCTTGTCATTTTTCCCGCGCTTTCTCTTTTTTTTTTTTAGAAATAAATAATTGTTCCTACGGAACCTTATACCGAGGTTGACCATTGATACATAGTCCAAACCATTCATTTTTTTTTTTTTACTTACTTCATTTTTTTACTTACCAAAACTAGAAAGGAAAAAGAAAAAATCTCTGCTTAGGAATTATGAAATCGCGTAAATGAATTTTCTAATGTGTCATGGAAATTCTTTGGGCTACAAGAACAAAAAAATTCTCGATGGTGTAACAAAATATCTCTCATTTCCAACTTGAATACATTTTGCTTTTTTATTTCAAAATGAATGTTTTTGTCTTGCCTTGAACGGTGCACTAATTTTTTAAATCCGGTACCGATAGGGATAATTCCCCCCAGAACAACATTTTCTTTCAGACCCTTCAACCAATCAATACGCCCCCGTAGAGCAGCTTTTGCTAAAACTCTAGCAGTTTCTTGAAAACTTGCTTCAGATATGAAGCTTTGAGTATTGAGAGACGCCCTCGTTATTCCTAATAAAATTGCCTGATAACAGATCGCTTCGTCTAAAGCACGCCCTGCTCGTTCTGCTCGCAGCAATCCGATTAATTCTCCAGGCGAAAAAACATTAGACATTCCGTCTTCTGAAACCAACACTTTTGATGTTACTTGTCGTACAATAATCTCTAGATGTCTATTATGGATCTGCACCCCTTGGGATCGATAAACCTTTTGGATCTTATTAACCAAAGAGATATGGCTTTGGGCTATAGTTAGCTCAGCTCCAATTAAGAATCCCCAAGGAATTCCAAGAATTCTTGGTATACGTTCGTTCCAACCTTCAACTCTCCTTTCAAGGTTCATCGATATTGAACCAATCGAACGCACTTCTAAGATTTGCTCCACTTTTGGAAGTCCTTGCGTTATGTCACCAGATCGGGATTTTTCATATATAAATGTAACTAATGTATCTCCTTCAGAAAGGGTTTCTCCGTAATGTCCGTGAACAGTCGCTCCTGGAGTAGCCAAATAGGGCTTAGCTGATCTTATAACTAAGGAATCAACATGAACAATTAAAATTTGACCAGATTTTTTTATGTGTGTTCCATATTTAACTAGACATAGATTTTCACAAATAAATTGTCCAATGCTAATTATTGTGGATGGTTCTTCACAATAATTGTGATGTAAAAAGCACCAATTCAAATGGGATGGATTCAAAATTATGTTATTGCATGGGTTGGGATTATAAATCCTTCTATTTTCATCTATTAAACAGTATTTAAGTACTTCAAGTACTTGGAAAGTCGCTTTCAAATTATCAAGTATCCGATATTTGTTTACCAAGATCTGATTATGAGTTATTAAATAGTAAGCTGAATAAAAGTTCACTATTTTAGATACAATAGTACCCAGGGGACCCAACAAATCCCTAATTCGAATTATGGGATTCAATTCTTTTGCCGTGATGTTATATTTCGAACCATTGAATGGACATGGACCAACTCGAGAACAATTGAATGATGACAAAATTATCAAAGCCTTATTTTGATTCAACAATGTACCAATAGTTGCTTGATGCTGAGTAACTACTGAAATCTTCACTTTAGAAAAAAAAGGGTTGATATTGGTGCAATCTAATCCATTATCGGGAATCAATCCTGAACCCGCCGTATCATACCTTTTTCCGGCATATGAAATACTAGACTTTACTAACTCAATTATTATGAAATTTTGAATCAGATCATTTGCCCTTACCTCAACAAGAGAAGCATGAACTTCTTCTATAGAACCATTTTTTTCTTGGTCCCAATTCAATACTAAGCAAGTCCGAACTAATTGAATACTTGTGTGAAAAATTCCGCGAATTGACTTTCCGTTTCCATAAAGGATATAATTGACAATTCTAAGTTGGACATTATCTTTTTCCTGCAAGAGATCTTGAGTGAAAAGTTTTGCTAAATTTATCCCGTCAGCTATTTCATATGTGATTACGGGCCGAACCAAAACAAAATACTTTTTTTTTATGGGTGTGATTCGTTGGACATAAATCCAATTTTGAAAAATTGTTGATTCCTTAGAATTTTTTTTTTTCATTCCCGGTGGTATTAAAATGCCGCTGTGTCTAGATATCTTATCTGTCTCTCCGGGAAAATGAATATCTCCAGAAAAAATTTGCAGTTCAATACTTTTTTTTTTTCTCTCCACTCGGATTAATCCACCTACTCGGCTTCTTGTATTTGTATTTAAAGCGAGTTGTGTATCTACTTCAATGATACTATTGTTCCGGACCATTAGGTACGAAGATCCGGGTAAGATATGCACCTCTTCAGGAATAAAAAAAAACCGATCCACTTTCATTTTGTATTTTGGACTCAATTCTTTTGCTCCTCGATACTCAATCAAATCTTCTTTTTTTACGATTGAATCCACCTCTACGGCCCCATATTTAGTAATTCCCGAACTCTTTCTTCTATATTGTGGATCGTCAAAATAAGCAAGAATACTATTTCTATGTAAAATACCATTTGTGGGTATTTCAATCGAAATACCAAAAGAGGGTATTAGTTCTTTCTCTCCTTCTGGATCATATTGTAATGGAATGAGAAATTGATTTCTTCGTCTTTTCGCCAATAAATCAGAATTCTCTTGGAGAATCGAAGGATATATGAAATCCAAATGTCTATTGGAGATGATTTGATCAAGTCTTGAATAGTCAAAAATTTCCCTATCTTTTTTAACAGAAGGATCCAACAATTTATGCCTTACTTGATCATTAGTAATTGAGAAGTCAGAGATATATCTTTCGTCGACAGAAAAAGAATGAACATTTATTTGATCTTGATCTTTGTGGAGTGAAAAAGACACTATACTGGATCCGCACGGACCTCCTGCTAATAGCCATAAATGACTTGTTTTTGGTAATAGATGAACATTACTATATGTATATTCGGGTGCATGGTAGACATTGGTACTCCAGTGCATTTCTCCCTCTGATTCAGAATAAATATGTTTTCGGACCTTCTCTTTAAAATGAAAAGTAGACGTTCCAGTACGAATCTCAGCAATAACTTGTTCAGATTCTACATATTGATCATTTTGAACTAAAATCAAACTTTTGGGGGGAATATTCACACTATGTAGAATATCCCGACTCTCAATAGTTACATACAAGTCTATAGAACATAGAAAAGCGGGATGCCCGTGACGGGTACGTGTGGGATAAACCAAATACTCGTTGAACTTTATTTTCCCGTTAGAAGGAGCTCGTACATGTTCGGCAGTACCACCCGTGAATACTCCACCCGTATGAAAAGTTCTTAATGTTAGTTGAGTCCCTGGTTCCCCAATTGATTGCCCCGCAATAATACCTACAGCTTCCCCCAATTCGACCAGATCGCCGTGAGTGGGACTTCTACCATAACATAATTGACAGATCCAAGATGTATTCCTGCAAGTAAAGGGGGTTCGAATATATATTGGTTGTGCTCGAAAAGTTATGAATCGATTGGCAAGTCCAATCCCAATATCTTGATTTCGAGTGGCAATGCAGCGTATCCCCATATATATATCGTCCGCTAATACACGACCAATTAGGTTTTGGACAAAAATTTTTTCTGTCACCCCGTTTCGAGGACTCACGGAAATACCTCGGGTAGTACCACAATCTGTTCTACGTACAATAATGTGTTGAACTACTTCAACAAGTCTACGCGTGAGGTATCCAGCATCTGATGTTCGTACAGCAGTATCCACGACTCCTTTTCGAGCTCCGTAGCAGGAAATTATATATTCTGTCAAAGAAAGTCCTTCACGTAAATTGCTTTGAATGGGTAAATCAATCATTTGTCCTTGGGGAT